AAACCGAAATGATTGAAGTTTTTCTATTTGGAATCGTCTTAGGTCTAATTCCTATTACTTTGGCGGGATTATTCGTAACTGCATATTTACAATACAGACGTGGTGATCAGTTGGACCTTTGATTGAGTAACATTTATTTTTTTTGATTGACCTCCTCCCTGCGGGAGGTCAAATTCAAGTTTCAATTAAACTTTTTTTTGTTAAGTTTTTTTATTGTGATTCGACATAACATAAACGGAATCACGCTCTGCAGGATTTGAACCTACGACATCGGGTTTTGGAGACCCGCGTTCTACCGAACTGAACTAAGAGCGCTTTCTTATTACAGGAGATACGACTGTAGTGTAAAGAAAAGGTTTTTTTACCCCCAAACATATCTTGCATACGTATAGCATGCAAAAATGAAAGATTATGTCCAATTTCAATCGATCTTAATTAATCCCTCGTTACTGCCCATAAGAGAAGTAATAGGTAGGGATGACAGGATTTGAACCCGTGACATTTTGTACCCAAAACAAACGCGCTACCAAGCTGCGCTACATCCCTTTTTAAAGTTCTTGTATAGTGTCATTGTACAAAATCCCTGTCTTGTTTTCCACATTGTTATTTTCCCCTCTATCTATATACAATTTTCTTGTCATTTCTTTGGTTTCATATAATAAAAGAATTTTATACATCTGAAACCTAACGTATAAAAAAAAATTAAAAGTTATCTTATCGGTGTATCGTATAAAAAAAAATAATAAAAATTTATCGGAAATGCTCAGGAAGAAGGGGTCATTTTTTTCTTTTTTAGGGACAGGAAAATCTCATCTATTGGTTCATTGTACATATCTATTTTAGTTAGGAATTCCGCGTAAAGTAAAAAAAATACAAATGATCTTGAACTACAACATCTGACCATACATATATGTATTACAATAAAGAAGGAGGATTTTCAATGCGAGATATAAAAACATATCTTTCCGTGGCACCTGTGCTAACTACTCTATGGTTTGGGTCTTTAGCGGGTCTATTGATAGAAATTAATCGTTTATTCCCAGATGCCTTGTCATTCCCTTTTTTTTCATTCTAGTTATTAATATGCGAAGAAATGAAGAAAATTAGGGATACAATTCTACGTGACGTGACTAAAATTTCGCCCCTTCCTTTTTTTTTTCAGTTCTTTAGGATAGGAGGATAGGAAGGAAAGAAAAAGTGTATTGTATTGAACCTCGACAAAAATCTGGTGAATCTAAGATCGAATTTTGGGGAACAGAAACGGAAATGTGTATCCAGATCTAGGGCAGGATCCACGAAATCATAGCATAGAAAGAAGATACTTAAATGAAATATTGGGATTTAAGATAGGAATAATTGATAGTTAGAAAGAAATTGTATTACTTAATTATTACTTTATTATTAATTATTACTATTACTCTATTAATATTAATTGTAATTATATAATTACAACACATACAACACAACGAAATCTTTAGCTTTAGAAATGAAAATTGAATTTCAAGTTAGTAACTTCTATTGATTTTCTTATTGATTTTTTTGTTCTTTTATTCTTCTTCAGTTCGGGTCGAAAATAGAAGAAGTTAAGTCGATCCAAATCAAAAGGGGGTTCATGGCCAAGGGTAAAGATGTCAGAGTCAGAGTTATTTTGGAATGTACCAGTTGTGTCCGAAATGATGTCAATAAAGAAAAGCCGGGTATTTCTAGATATATTACTCAAAAGAATCGACACAATACATCCAGTCGATTAGAATTGAGAAAATTTTGTTACTATTGTCACAAGCATACGATTCATGGGGAAATAAAGAAATAGATGGAACGGAACGTGTGCGCGATCTTTCCAAGGAACAGGAAGAGGAAGAACTTAACATATTTAAGTTAACATATTTAACTTAACATAAACATATTTAACTTAACACATATAATATAACATATATAATATACATAATATATACAATACAAATCAAACCCGATTTAATTTTCATATATTCATATATATATATATACTATACATATGATGTGTATTATATATGATATGTATAATCGATGCGAATCAAAGCCTATTTCGGTCAGATCTGAAATGAATAAAGAAATAGAATTTTAGAGATAAGGAATAAACCATGGATAAATCCAAGCAACCTTTTCGTAAATACAAGCGATCCTTTCGTAGGCGTTTGTCCCCAATTGGATCGGGGGATCGAATCGATTATAGAAACATGAGTTTAATTAGTCGATTTATTAGTGAACAAGGAAAAATATTATCTAGACGGGTGAATAAATTGACCTTGAAACAACAACGATTAATTACTATTGCTATAAAACAAGCTCGTATTTTATCTTTGTTACCTTTTCTTAATAATGAGAAACAATTTGAGAGAGCCGAGTCGATCCCCAGACCTACTGGTCCTAGAACCAGAAATAAATAAACATACTCCTCAATTGACTCAAAACTCCAATCTGAACTCAAGCTCAGATTGATGTTTTGTTCAAAAGGCCTAGAATCCCGATTTTTTTCTTGTGTTATAAGAAATAACAAATGGGGGAAGAAGAAATCTTTTTTTTTTATTGAAACATGTTCGTTCATTCCTACTACTTATCTTACTTAATTTTTTTTTATTCTATCTTCCCGGAGTTCATTCTCCGGGGAATTCTGTTTCAATTTCAATCATTTCTGTATTCTATTTTATAATATCATATCCTTTATTTGATAATCTTATTGGAAATCATGTAAAGACAATTCTTATTTGATATAGATATTTGCGCAAGTATTTTACGATTAAGAAGCAATTGCTTCTTGTACAGATTTGGTATTAATCTACTATAATTATAGAATACCTTATTCTCACGAATTACTGCATTTATTCGAGTGATCCACAAACTACGAAAATCCCTCTTTTGCCTGCCTCTATCTCGATGAGAGGAAACCAAAGCTCTCATTTTCTGTTGAGTAGTCGTTCGAGTAAGTCTTGAATGAGCCCCAATAAAGGTTGATGCAAATAAACGAATTTTTGTTCGACGTTTCCGAGCTGTATATCCTCGTCTAACTCTAGTCATTGAATCAAATTAAACCTTAATGAATAACTAATTGATTTCTCTTCTTTCAGTCATCCTTTACCCCCCGTCAATTAATAACAAAACGGATTATTCCGATATATAAAATATAAATTCCAATGGCTTTTGCTACTATGACTTTCCCCAACCACGATTTTTTATCCCTTCCAGGCATTTCACCTGGAAATAAGAAATTCTAACGATACCAAATAAAAAAAAATAGTGGGTTCCATCGTTTCTATGGTTACTTTTTTTTAAACGGTGAGGTCCTCTCTATACACCGGAGCCTCTTCTTTCATTTTATCAAATGTTATTGTTAACTTGTATAGTTCACACTCTTTGGCTCTACCCATCAATTATACAGTAATAGTTCTTTTCACAATAAGAGTTATCCATACAGTGACGGCATTTAATTATGAAAGTTGGTTAGGTAGCTGACCCTGTTAGTCCGTTCTTTCAAGAATAGGAGTATAACCTTTTTGCTTCTTATAATACTATTTCCTCCGCTTAATGGATAACCATTTGCCCCCAATGGGGAATTGCTTTTCATCTCAAATCTAGGTGATTGGATTTGCACCAATGTAAACCATAAATTCCAAACACAATATAGGTATATGATAGATCTTCTCTATCTATCCTATTCATTGGTACTGGTCATTGATACTGGAAAATTGTCTCATTTGTTCGAACTCATGATCTGAACGAGTCGCACATACACCCTAGTGCATGTTCCTCGACGCTGAGGACATCCTCTAAGAGCGGGGGATTTCGTGACATTTCTTATTGGCTGTCTTGTGTTTCTAATAAGTTGTTTAATAGTTGGCATGTCGTATGTATATATAGAATTCTAGAATGGAATTCCAGAATGGAATTCTAGAATGGAATGGGTTGGTTTAGATCGATCTTAACCTGATGATTGATGATCATGAATTTTTTTTCTATTCAATATCAAATCGCAGAAAATTCGAATTATGGTTTGAAATGGATTTACATGAAATCTCTAGTATTTTCATTTTCGACCGCTACAAGATCAACAATGCCATGAACTTGGGCTTCTGTTGCTGACATAAAAACATCTCTTTCCATGTCTTCGGATACAACCCATAAAGGATTACCCGTTCTTTGTACATAAACCTTTGTGAGGGTTTCGCGAAGTTTCAGTAGTTCTTCCGCTTCCAGGATAAATTCGCCCGCTTGTGCTTCATAAAAAGAACTAGCAGGTTGGTGAATCATAACCCTGATGATATTGATATAACATCATGAACGGTTCCTCTATCTTGCATGATTGGGCTAAAGTAAGGGATAAAAAAAATATAAGAAAAAGAATAGAATTGTACAACCGTACAGGCATCTTTTGTGCATACGGCTCTACAATGGAATTTACTTTTTCTTTTTCTTCTCTTCTATTCTATTGAAGAAAGAAATAGAATCCATTCGATCCAGATCGTTGAATGATCCATTTACCACCCTTCCTTTCGTAGGAGTAAAAAAAATACTATGATGGTTCTGTTGCTTTATATATTTATTTTGTCTGTGATTTAGCAATCCCAAAGTTCCTTTCTGATACGATCAAATAAGGAAAAAATGATCTTTTTTTTTTCATTTTTGTACTTTTTCTTTCATAACATAAATATCAGAAAGAAAATTCTGGTGTGGAAAAGAATGGTTTGTGACGCTGAAATGTACCCCCGACACATAAGATCAAATCCGAAATGACCTCTGTTTCATACTACTATCTCGACATAAAATCTCATGTTATGAAAAAAAACAATAATGGTTTGTTCATATCGAACTCGAAGTGCCATGCTATTATTACTTATTATTCATATTCAATATGGGAAGGCATAGTCTTCCTTTTTTTTTTCAAATAAAAAAACTCATTGGCGCCAAGCGTGAGGGAATGCTAGACGTTTGGTAATTTCTCCTCCGACCAGAATGAAAGATCCCAT